TAGTCGGGCCTCTCGGTCCGTTATTATACCCCGAGAAGTAGAAAGAATTACAATCCCCATCCCGCCTAAAATTCTAGGAATTCGTTGATAGTTCGAATAGATTCGTAGACCGGGTCGACTGATCCGTTTTAAATTTAAAACGGTTTTATATGGCCCTTTCCTATTCCTTCTATGTCGTAGGGTTAAAACCAAAAAATATTTGTTGCTTTCTTGATGTTTCCTCACGTTTTCAAGAAAACCTTCTCTTAACAGTATTTTAACAAGGTTTTCGGTGATGTTAGTAGATAGTATTCGAACCGTTCCCTTTCTATTCATGTCAGCATTGCGTATAGAAGTTATTATATCAGCAATAGTGTCTTTACCCATGATAAACTAAAATTATTGTTGCCCCCGAATTTTGATATAATCAACATGCTTTTTTCTTTATATTTATATTTCTATTTTTTGAATTGTTAAAGATATATGCGTGAGACAAATCTACTAATTAATTTTATCTATTTTATTCAAATGTTATAACTATATTATAGTCTCATCTTTATTATACTTATAGTACTTCAGGCGCTAATGAAACTATTTTAGTGAAATTTAACTGTCTCAATTCCCGTGCGATCGCACCAAAAATTCTAGTTCCTTTGGGATTTCCTTCTTGATCAATAACAACCGCAGCATTGTCATCATATCGTAGTATCATACCGTTGTCACGTTTGAGTTCTTTACAAGTACGTACAATTACAGCTCTGATCACTTCAGATTTTTCTAAAGGTGTATTTGGTATTGCTTCCTTGATTACAGCAACAATAACGTCACCAATATGGGCATATCGTCGATTACTAGCTCCTATGATTCGAATACACATCAATTTTCGGGCCCCGCTGTTGTCTGCTACATTTAAATGGGTTTGAGGTTGAATCATATCATTTTTTTTTTATTTGCTCTTTTGATGCAAAGGGGCGAAGTAAAAAAAAGAAATATTGTTTGTCCAAAATAAATAAAAAAAAAAAAGAAACCTACAATTGTTTTTTTTATTCCAAAGACCTCTTTCCTTTGGTTTTACATTCCTATCCTGAAATAATGAATTGAGTTCGTATAGGCATTTTGGATGCCGCTATTGAAATAGCCTTTCTGGCTACATTTTCTGCTACTCCGCCCATTTCATAAAGTATTCTACCCGGTTTAACGATAGCTACCCAATATTCGGGAGATCCTTTCCCCGAACCCATACGCGTTTCCGCGGGTCTTACTGTAACTGGTTTGTCTGGAAATATGCGTACCCATATTTTTCCACCGCGGCGCACATTTCGTGTCATTGCTCGCCGCCCTGCTTCTATTTGTCTAGATGTGATCCACGCGGGTTCAAGTGCCTGAAGAGCATATCTACCGAAGCAAATACAATTACCTCTATAAGATATTCCTTTCATTCTTCCTCTATGTTGTTTACGGAATCTGGTTCTTTTGGGGTTATAGTTGATGGTTGTTTATCCATTCATTCCATCTCTACTACAGAACCGGACATGAGAGTTTCTTCTCATCCAGCTCCTCGCGAATGAAACAATTATAAAATAATATACATGTATTTAATGAAAAATATACTGAATCGTGGGATTCATTGAGATTTTATCTAATCTATTATTTTATCTAATCTATTATAAATTTGTATATCTTATTTTGATCTAATTTTTTTAATTAATTAAACATCTATTCTATTTTTCTATTTATAGTTATAGATAATTATTTTCTAGATTATTTAGAGATAATGTTATAGATAATATAATGTCATTTTGTTATAACGAGTCTTTATTTTGTTTTGTCTTTTTTATTATCATATCGGATCGACCAAAATTTATAAATCCAATAAAATAAAAACTTTCGCGGGCGAATGTTTACTCTTTCAATATCTATTTTAGTTGTAGGGTTATCCCATGACATGACCTTTCAGAATAAAAGGTGATTGGTCCCGGGTTTGTTCCGCCATCCTACCCAGTGAATCATTAGGATTCGTTTTCAATAGAATCTTATGCATCCACAGGTTTCGTCGTTCCCATCGCTTCTAGATTAATGGTTAGGCCTGAATTATACAGTACAATGGAGCTCCTAATGAAAATGAAATGTGTTCTTGAGTCAATTTTCTCAGTCTTTATTGACTCGGGGCTCTTGATTTTTTTGTTCTATGAACAAATTCATCTAATTATAGATCAATAAAATTAGTATTGATGCTTTATTACACTATCCTTTATAAGATCACTCATAGACCTTACATATTGGAATCATATAGCATTGATATTCTTTTTCTCTCTTTCTCTCACCCGTCCTTTTATCCGCATTTTTATTGTTATTGCTTCACAACTTATAATCAGATTTGTTTTTATTTTATTTTTTTTATTATGCAAAAAAACTTTCCGTTGCTACAATGATATAACCAATATATCATATCGTGACCGATTCTTTATATCTAGATAATAGGAAGCGATGAGTTGGTTATTAGTTCTATAGTTTTTAGTTC